TTGAGTGGATTTAAAATGAATTAGAATGAAGAAATAGGATTTTAGGGATAAGGAATAAATTAAACAAACAAACCATGGATAAATCCAAGCGACCTTTTCTTAAATTCAAGCGATCTTTTCGTAGGCGTTTGCCCCCGATTCAATCGGGGGATCGAATTGATTATAGAAACATGAGTTTAATTAGTCGATTTATTAGTGAACAAGGAAAAATATTATCAAGACGTGTGAATAGATTGACCTTGAAACAACAACGATTAATTACTCTTGCTATAAAACAAGCTCGTATTTTATCTTTGTTACCTTTTCTCAATAATGAGAAACAATTTGAAAGAACCGAGTCGACCGCTAGAACTACTGGTTTTAAAGCCCGAAATAAATAGGCTTACTTTTTCTTCACTTGAATCATAATTACAAGAATCTAGATTTGAGTGAATCTAGATTTGAGTGAATCTAGATTTGAGTATCGTGTCGTAAGAAAAAATGAATCGGAAAAAAAGAAATCTGTTTTTATTGAATTGAACGTGTTCATTCATTTTGACTACTTTAGTATATTTTCTCATACTAATTTCTACTCTACCTTCCCGGAGTTCATTCTCCGGGTAACTCCATTTAAATTATTCTGGTGGATTCTTTCCAATCTACTTCCTTTATGATTTCGTTCGAAATCATATAAAGACAATTCCTATTTGATATAGCTATTTGTGCAAGTATTTTACGGTTAAGAAGCAACTGTCTCTTGTACAGATCGTGTATTAATCTACTATAACTATAGGATACTCCCCTTTCGCGAATTACTGCGTTTAGCCTAGTGATCCACAAACGACGAAAATCTCTCTTTTTCCTATCCCTATCCCGATGAGCCGAAACTAAAGCTCTTATTTTCTGTTGAGTAATAGTTCTAGTAAGCCTTGAATGAGCCCCTCGAAAGCTTGATGCAAATAAACGAATTTTTGTTCTACGTCTCCGAGCTATATATCCCCGTTTAATTCTGGTCATTGAATAAATGAAACTTTGACGAATAACTAATTGATTGCCTTTCTTTCAGTTATTCTTTTCCCCCTTCCTAGTCTATTAATAACAAAACGAATTTTTCCAATGTATAAAATCAAAATTCCAATGGCTTTGGCTACTCTAACCTTCCCGACCACGATTTTTTTTTTAGGTATTTCACTGCGAAATAAGACAGAACTAAGAAATTGTATTTTCCTAGGTATCAAAAATATAGTAAATAAAAGAAATAAAAAAAGAAATAGTGGGTTCCTTCGTTTCTATGGTTACTTCTTAAACGGTGAGGTCTTCTCTATACACCGGAGCCTTTACTTTATACTTTAATTTACTATTTAATCAACTAATTGATGTTATTGGGAACTTGTATAGTTCACACGCTTTGGCTCTACCCATGAATTATCCAGTAATAGGTCTTTCACAATCAGATCTACCTATACAGTAACGGTATTTAATTATGAAAGTTTGCTGGGTAGCTGACCCTCTTAGTCCGTTTAAATAAGATTTCCTCCGCTTAATGGATAACCATTTGTTACCAATGGAGAATTTCTTATCATCTTAAATTCAGGTGATTGGATTTACACCAACGGAAACCATAAACTTCATACACAATAGAGGGATATGGTAGAGTTTTTTTTTTTTAATAATGGATGGAGTTCCTTTTTCCATCCTATCCCATTCACCGGTACTGATCATTGATACTGTAAAAGTAGTTTTCTTGCTTTTGTGCCAGCTCATGATCTAAACGAGTCGCACATACACCCTAGTACATGTTCCTCGACGCTGAGGGCACCCCCGAAGAGCGGGGGATTTCGTGACATTTCTGATTGGCTGTCTTGTATTTCTAATAAGTTGTTTAATAGTTGGCATGTTGAATCGTATACATAATATGATAGGTTGGTTTAGATTGATCCTAACCGAATGATGGTGAATTACTTCTATTTAATAGAATATTCAATTCGAAGATAAAATCTCAAATCACAGATTTGCGCGAAATCCATGTTATTTTCCTTGAACCGCTACAAAATCAACAATTCCATAAGCTTGGGCTTCTGTTGCTGACATAAAAATATCTCTTTCCATATCTTCGTGTACAACCCAGAAGGGTTTGCCCGTTCTTTCTGCATAAACCCTTGTGAGGGTTTCACGCAGTTTCATCAGTTCTACCGCTTCCATGACAAATTCGCCTACTTGTGCCATATAAAAAGCACTATAAGGTTCATGTATCATTACCCTGATGATATAACAAAATAAAAGCTTCCCCTATCTCGCATGATAAAGCAAAGAGAAAAGAAAGATAAAGAATAGAAAAAAGATAGAATTGAACAACCGTACAGGCATCTTTTGTGCATACGGCTCTACAAGAAAATTGACCCCCCTCCTTTCTATTGAAGAAAGAGAAAATAGAATCTATCAGACTCAGATGGGTAAATAATCAAATTGCCATCCTTCCTTTCGGAGGAGTTCAAAAATACTATGATGGCTCCGTTGCTTT